AATAAAAAGGGTTTCAATTTATTCAAATGAACGATTTGAACACCTATTGATTCTAACAACTGATTGCAGAGTTGATCATTCGGACCTTTCAATTCATAGATGTGGATCTCGGACCTATGAATGGGGATATTCCCGATACTCACAAAGAAAAGGGGAAGTGACTTGGACAAAAAGAGAAGTGACTTGGACAAAAAGAAACGAAGTGACTTAGACAAATCTTGTTTGTCGATAGCCTCGGACCAATCAATCGAATATTGATTAATACGTAATCGATTGAACACTACTTGAAAACGGTTCTTCTGTTCAGAAACGAAATGTTCCAAATGTTCCTGGAAATTCTTGCTCCCATTGGAACATTTGTATCTATATGCATCAGGATCCCGATTCATGGATCTCTCGGTTCGAGAAATAAGAGGATCAAACCATTTCTTCTGACTCTTTTTCAAATTCGATAAATGTTGGTTGATCGTATATTTCATTATAGTTATATGATTCAGAGTATCATTTCCTATTCGATCCCTTTGAATTCCATATTCGAAGTTGCGATCGGATCTATTCATTAAAAAGAATCGATTCGATACATTTCTTATGTACCCATAGGTGCTATATTGGATTTGAATCAGATTTCGGATCAATCTATATTGATTGACTGCCTCCATTATGTTGTTGCTAGCAAATACCGCTGTTTTTAGTTTTGGATCTTCCAAATCATTCCCGCAGTAGATCCGGACCGATTTTTTTCTGATCCTTCGATAAAAAGATTCATTCTCTTCATAAAAAAGAGGAGGTAGAACCAATAAAGATTTCTTTTTCGATTCATCTCTGGAGTTGAATACCTCATTCAAGAATTTTTTTTGATCCAACCCGTAGGAATCAATAGAAAAGGCAAATCCCCTATGATACACCAGATCCGGCTCGGTTATTGATAGAGTGAATAGATCTGCCATTTCTTGAAATCTCTCTTCTGATTCAAAATCGTGGTGTAACGTGTATCCCCCTTTGTTCCGGTCATGGAATAGATGAAATAAATCAAAAAATGGATTTTTTTTCAAGAATGAAATCTTATTGGAACTGTCCATATCCGGTTCATCCTTCGGAACCATATCACATCCCGGATCTGATGAAATAGGATGAATTGAGGCGGTATTTTGTAAATACGTAATTATCTTGAATATATCAACCATTTCTTTATTTTCCGATCGCCTGGAAGGGACAAAAGAAACATCTTGTTTTTTCTTCAAAAATTTCTGATCTCTAGTGGACCTCTCAGTAGGATTCGAACCCAGATGAAGTTCTGACCATCTGTCAGAGAAAAAAGAACGAATTGATCTTGTAGGATTCCCAAGAAATTCTTCGATTTCTTCCGGAAGCAGATGATTATTCATCTGCTTCTCACGTTCCGTGAATAGCCGGGACATTGAGGAAGATCCAAAAAGGCATTTCGGGAATCGATCTGATTCTATCTCTGTTCGTTCCGTTTGAAGAAAGGAAGGATCCAAAAGAATCGATCTTTCTTTTAGTTGCTGAATCTCTGTTTGATCGATCAATGTGTGATATTCCGAATCCTCATTTCTAATGGAATCGAAATGATCTATGGATTGATCAGAAGATCCTTTCAATTGGCTAGAATCCCTTACTTGAACGAAAATAGATCTTGTGGAATCATATTGAATATTTGACAATACATTCCGTACCTTGCTAAAAAACCGATCCTTGTTTACCAACCACACATTGTCTAACCAAATCAAATTCTCTCTCGATACGTTCCTCAAAAAATCCGATTCGTGCTGATTCTTCCCCCAACTAACGAAGAGATCTTGGCGGAATTGCCACATATGAAATTGAGCACAATTTTGCAAAGAAATACCCCACTTGTTTCTCGAGAAGAGATGGGAAACATGCTCAATATCATTTGATTGAATAGTTGCCTCAGCTCCTTGTTGTTTGAAGAAAACCTCCCCTTCAATTGGTCTTTTTTCACGAAAAGCAGACATGAGATAACAAATCAAGTCTTTCCCTAAGATTTCGAATAGCTGTCCCGAATTCAAGTTGATTATGTTTCGCTTCTTCCTCGGAGAAAGACGATCAAACAATTCCCAATCATGGTCCTTGCGGATCGGATCATCCGTATAGGATAAAAAAAGAAACTCCAGATATTTGCTATCTTTCTCTTTGAATGAGATCTCAATTCCAGCTACGGTTTCATTAGATATCTTACAACTAGAATCCCTCTTTTTTCCGATCCGGTTCCTCCACCACCGCGAACTCCGGTTAGATTCAGGCATGATACACTTTTTATTTATTGGGAGAACCCAAGTACTCTCTTGCGGATCCATGAAACAACTCTCAGAAATCTTTTTCCCTTTTGGAAGATACAGGAGCGAAACAATCAACCTATTGATATTGGAAGACCAAAAAGATTCTTCCAATGTCTCATTTCTGGGTCCAATGGAATTCATAGGTATAGGAAGAATAGGTATAGGAAGAAGCCCCATCAAAT